ATATATTTTAATCAGGAGTGGTCCTCATGATAGGGTTGTCGGTGCCAAAGCTTATTAATTATAACAAAAATTTTATTAATGTATACTTTAATTAAGGGGTGGCCTTGATAATAGGATTGTCGGTGCCAAAGCTTGTAAGTAATAAAGTTTATTAATGTATAATAAAAAGTTAGTGTATACTTTAATTAGGGGGTGGCTTTGATAATAGGATTGTCGGTGCCAAAGTTTGTTAATGTACGGTTTGATGGGTAATAGCGCTATCGAGACTTCCTGGTTTCGGGGTTTGACAGGAATAATAAGGATCGCTCAGCGTAGGGGGGTAGGGGGGTTTAGCCGCGCAAAAGCCGGGGAGATCTTAGGTATCTGTGAGGAAAGAAACTGACCTTATGCACTTGATATCAATTATGCAGTTCTTTATAGAATATCATTCCGCCATTATTATTGGGTCCGCTGGAGACCAAGATCTAGTTCGACCTTGTTAGACTTCTCGGTGTGCACTTGTATATGCAAGCTGAAAGGAAAAAAAAAAAAGGAGAACGTTATGCATATAAGAGAACGCCCGGCTAGGTGGGTAACGAACAGTAAGGTTGACACCATTAACCAGATGCATTACATTCGGCTTTCAGGGGGTGGTTTCTTAAGGATAGCCCATGAAATAGGAACCAGATGCAAGTAATAATTCACGAGATGCTACCTAATACGATATTTGTCCCTGACCATCATTAAGAGTATGCCTACTGATAAATCGTTGGTCGGTTCTTACTACATTAAACGGGACCGATGCTGAAATTTGGTGGGTAAAGACGGAGCCCGTGTTAGTTGGAGGTTTGTTGTTTAGCAATTAATCAGGTTAGAACGGTTCCGTTGGTGATTATCCGAGTCTTGCTTATGTAAACCTTGGAACAGTACTGATGTATGAGGGCTTAAAACCACTAATGTTGATAATACATAGGATGTACTACCTACGTGCAATAATAATATATGGGTCAGTACATAATATGCAATATTATACATAGTGGTGTAATATACACACACTGTATGGGGATATATGATTTACCATGTACACTGCGGCGTCAGAGGGTAGTTTAATTTAGAATCTTAGCTTTGGGAGTTAAGGGTGGGAGTTAAAATCTCCTCTCTCTGAGCACTAGGGAGGGGTTTAACCTCCGGCCTCCGGATTACAAGACCGGCGCTCTTACACTGAGCTACTAGGGCAGGCTCATTCGAGGGCTTTATTCTCAGCTCATCCGGCTAAGGGGGCCAAAACTAGGAAGATGGTGAAGTAGATAACTGAGGCGACTTGGCCGATGATGATGAAGGGGTGTTCTACAGGTATACCGCCAATTCAGGTGAGGATGAGCATGTCTGCTACTAGGGTTCAGAATAAGAATTGCGTAAGGGGCCGGAAGGTTAGTCCTCGCTGCTTAGAGGTATGTAGAATGGGGACGACCATGAGTACGAGGATAGAGAATAGTAGGGCGAGGACCCCGCCTAGCTTGTTGGGGATTGATCGTAGGATTGCGTAGGCGAAGAGGAAGTATCACTCAGGCTTGATGTGGGGCGGGGTGACTAGTGGGTTGGCCGGTGTAAAATTATCTGGGTCCCCCAAGAGGTTGGGCGCAAATAGTGCCAAGGATGTTAGTCCTAGTAGTATAGCCACAAATCCCAACAGGTCTTTGTATGAGAAGTAGGGGTGGAATGAGATTTTATCGGCATCAGAGTTAATCCCTGCTGGGTTGTTAGACCCTGTTTCATGAAGGAAGAGGAGGTGGATGACTGTTGCAGCTGCAATAACAAAGGGGAATAAGAAGTGAAAGGCAAAAAATCGTGTTAGGGTGGCATTATCTACGGAAAACCCACCTCAGATTCACTGCACAAGGGCACCCCCTACGTAGGGCACGGCAGAAAGGAGGTTTGTGATGACTGTTGCACCTCAGAAAGATATTTGTCCTCATGGAAGAACGTAGCCCACGAAGGCAGTTATTATTGTAAGGAGTAGAAGGACAACCCCAATATTTCAGGTTTCTTTGTACAGGTAGGAGCCATAGTAAAGTCCTCGGGCAATGTGTATATAAATGCAGATAAAGAAGAAAGATGCTCCATTGGCGTGAATATTTCGGATAAGTCAGCCGTAGCTGACATCTCGGCAAATATGGCATACGGAGGAGAAGGCTGTTGAGATGTCAGAAGTGTAGTGCATGGCCAGGAAAAGTCCTGTGAGAATTTGGGTGGCTAAACATAAGCCCAGAAGTGAGCCAAAGTTTCATCACACTGAGATGTTTGAGGGCGCTGGAAGATCGACTAGTGCGTCATTAGCAATCTTTAGGAGGGGGTGGGTTTTTCGGAGGTTAGCCATTAGGTTCTTGTAGTTGAATAACAACGGTGGTTTTTCAAGTCATTAGTTTCGGTTAGAGTCCGAGCAGGAATTATGACTTATCTTGTGTCTTTATTTCTATTGGGGTTGGTTTTGGGTCTTGTAGCTGTTGCATCAAATCCTGCTCCCTACTTTGCTGCCCTGGGGTTGGTAGTGGCAGCGGGCGTGGGCTGTGGTGTTTTGGTGGGGCATGGGGGGTCGTTCTTGTCTTTAGTGCTATTCTTGATTTATTTGGGGGGGATACTTGTAGTGTTTGCTTACTCAGCTGCTTTAGCTGCCGAGCCGTTTCCCGAGTCTTGGGGCGATCGTTCAGTTTTAGGTTATGTGGTGGCTTATGTGGTGGGGGTGGCTCTGGTGGCGGGTTGATTTTGGGGTGGGTGGTACGAGACTTCATGAGTTGCGGTGGATGAGTTTAAGGAGTTTTCTGTTGTGCGAGGGGATACAAGCGGGGTGGCCCTAATATACTCTTCTGGTGGGGGGCTGTTGGTGGTTTGTGCATGGGTTCTCTTGCTAACACTATTTGTGGTACTAGAATTGACTCGGGGCCTTAGTCGGGGAGCCCTTCGGGCTGTTTAGGTTGAGGTTAATAAGATAGCTAGGGTTGTTGAAAGGAAGAATAGGGTGAGGTATGTTTTAATCATCCCTTGTTGCATGTTGCTGGTTGTTGTAATTATGGGGAGATGGGTGGATACAACTCCTTTTGGTCCAACCTTCTCAAACCATGTTTGATCTACTATTTGGCTGGCAATAGCCTGGCCGAGGGTCAGGTTAAGCTTGGGGGCTAGTCGGTGGATAATGGCGGGGAAAAAGCCTAATATGTTGGAGAAGTTGTGTGTGACAAGGTTGGGCGTGGCCTTAAATTGCTTGCTGGTCAAGGACGCAAGTTCTAGTGCAACAAGAAGACCTAAAATAGTGACCAGGAGGGCGGCTAGTTTTAGGGCGGGGGGTATTGTTATAACGGGGGTTTTAGAGGGGAGGAAGTTTGAAGTGATCAGAAGGCCTGCAACGATGCTTCCTCAGGCTAATCGCTTGATCGGGTTAATGACGGAGGGGTTATTTTCATTAATTGGTGAGATGGCTGTAAAACGAGGGTGCCCCATAGATACGAAAAATACAACCCGGAGGCTGTATACGGCTGTAAAAGAGGTGGCCAGTAGAGTAAGGGTTAGGGCTCAGGCGTTGAGGTGAGATGTATTTAAGGCTTCAATAATAGCATCTTTGGAGAAGAATCCTGCCAAGAAGGGAGTGCCGGTAAGTGCGAGGCTACCAATTGTAAGGCAGGAAGAGGTGAAGGGGGTGAGGTTGTGTATACCCCCCATTTTCCGGATGTCCTGCTCATCGTTTAGGCTGTGAATGATTGATCCTGAGCATAGGAATAGTATGGCTTTAAAGAAGGCGTGGGTACAGATGTGAAGAAAGGCTAGCTGTGGCTGGTTAAGCCCGATGGTGACCATTATTAGTCCTAGTTGACTGGATGTGGAGAATGCGACGATTTTTTTGATGTCGTTTTGTGTCAGGGCGCAAGTAGCGGTGAATAGCGTAGTTAGGGCACCAAGGCATAAGCAGGTGGTAAGGGCCGTTTGGTTATTCTCCATAAGGGGGTGGAGTCGGATTAGCAGGAAAATGCCTGCAACAACCATGGTGCTAGAGTGCAGCAGGGCAGATACCGGCGTAGGACCTTCCATTGCGGAAGGAAGCCAGGGATGAAGTCCAAATTGTGCTGATTTGCCAGTGGCGGCTAAGATGAGGCCTATGAGTGGGAGTGTTAGGTCAAGGTCTTTTGATGAGGCGAATATTTGTTGAATTTCTCAAGAGTTGAGGTTTGTTGCAAATCAAGCCATGCTTAAGATAAGCCCAATATCTCCGACTCGGTTGTACACAACGGCTTGTATGGCAGCTGTGTTGGCATCGGCTCGGCCGTATCATCACCCGATAAGGAGGAATGATATAATACCAACACCTTCTCAGCCGATAAACAGTTGGAACATATTGTTAGCAGTTACTAGAACGATTATGGCTACTAAAAACAGGAGGAGGTACTTAAAGAATCGGTTTATGTTGGGGTCAGCGTGTATATATCATGATGCAAACTCAAGAATTGATCAGGTTACATAGAGGGCAATAGGGGTGAAGATGATGGAGTAGTGGTCAAATTTAAAGCTGAGGTTTACATCAAAGGTTA